GTATTAGGACTATGATAGAAGTAATTCCTGACATCTGGTAGAAAAGGAATATAAAATCTAAAGAGAGGCAAAAGGTTTTTCATAATTTTTTTGATCAGACCAAATTGGGAACAAGAATTTGGTTCTTTTTTACGAATTTGATAAAGTTAAATACACAGATCTAAAAATTCATTTCGGACAATTGAACCTTCTCAAACTGTTTCTTTTTAAGAACCAAAAAGATTTGTGCCAAAACAACAGATCCTAAGAAGAACAAAAGTCCTTGGACACGTAATGGATCTTGAAGTACTATTTCCGCATCCCCCTGACCAAATCCACCCACATTAGGATTACTCGTTAATGGTTGATCGAGTTTAATGGATTCGCCCTCTGAAACAAGAAGTTCTAGTCCTGGAGGGATAATATCAATCACTTGGCGTCCATCCGATGCATCCACTATGGTTATTTCGTATCCCCCTTTTTCTTTTCGGAAAATTTTGCTTATTATACCTGCTGCCGTAGCATTATAAACTGTATTGTTACTTTTGCTACCGTCAGGATAAATCTGACCCCTTCCCCTGTTCCCACCTACATATATAGGATATTTTAAGAAGTGAACATCTTTATTAGTAGCGGGGTCTGGGGCAAGAATAGGAAAGGTTATTTCACTATATTTTTGACCAGGAACAGGACCTATCACAAGAATATTTTTTTTATTGGGGCGATAATTCTGAAAAGACAGATTGCCTATCTTTTCTTTCATCTCGGGTGAAATACGATCGGGGGGGGCTAATTCAAACCCCTCCGGTAAAATAAGAACAGCTCCCACATTCAAAGCTCCTTTTTTACCATTAGCCAGAACTTGTTTCAGTTGCATATCATAAGGAATTTTAACAACTGCTTCAAATACAGTATCAGGAAGTACCGCTTGTGGAACCTCAATATCCACGGGCTTATTAGCTAAATGGCAATTGGCACATACAATACGCCCAGTTGCCTCTCGTGGATTTTCATAATTCTGCTGGGCAAAAATCGGATATGCATTTGAAATGGATGCCCAAGTTATTATATATATCATGAGTGAGACAGATATGGAGCGAGTAATCTCTTTCCTTATCCAAGAAAAGGTATTTCTAGTTTTTTGCATGGTCCAATCATTTATCCCGAAAATTTCTACAATAAAGTTAGGTAGGTTGCTAATATACTTCCCTATCCACAATTCTGCTATTTACATTTACTGAAAAAATGAAAAAATTTTGTTGAAATATAGAAGGAATCCCCCCATGGGTAAAAAGAGTAAAGTAAATACGACTTTGAATACTTTGGTTATGATATATAAGGTAAGAAAGATTCAAATTAGATCAGTGAATCATTTTTCAGTCATTTATTGCATGATAAATCACTACAAGTGAAGGAGATACACGATTTAAATAACGAAAGATCCAATATTTAAAAATTGTATCAAGAATGACTGGAAAGGTAGAAACTAGACCAGATATAATTTGCTCATAATGAGCAAACCCAAAATCTTTGTAAATATAACCAATCATTAGTTCCCAACCGTGAGGCGAATGGAATCCGATACATAAATCAGTTAATAAAAGAATCGAAAAAGCTTTAATTGTATCACTTAAATTATATAGGAATTCTTGAACCCAAGAGTTTAGAATAAAAAGTTTTTCCTTACCCCAAATGGAATAACCACTTAGAATAACGAAAGAGATTAGATTTGTCGAGAAGTGCAAAATCGTATGGATACGATATTCATTGTGTATCTTGATGAATTGGATCGTTTCTTTGTGGATTCCTAGACGAAATTTTTGTAAATCGGTTTCTGGGTATTCCTTTATCATTTCATCCAGCTGGAAGAGTTCCTCTAATTGTATGAATTTTTCTAGAACACTATTTTCTTGAATATCATTCAAAAAAGTTTCGCATTGTCTAGTATTCCACCAATTTGTAATCCAAGTTTTCAGACTTTTATTACAGGAGAGAGAGATCCACCAGGGCAAAAAGACTATAGATGCAAAATATAAAAGAGGAATGAATGCTTTCTTTTTTGCCATTTTTAATCTGTGAATTGTTAATGAACCTACCTCATTTGTTGATTCTATTAGATCTAATATTTCTATCGAGCATGAGTTTCTATTCTAATTTGAATAGAACGTATTGAGCCTATAAATCCATTTTCTCTTTTTTTTTTTTTTTTTTTATTCAATACTTAGTCTTTGCTTTGAGTCTAGAAAGAATACAGAAATATACTAAGAATACACTTCAATTTTGAATGAAGAAAAATTTTTTTCCAGGATCAAATTCGAAGCTATTCCCGCTTTTTTTCGATCAATACTAAAAGAACTGTTTCAAATAATGAATATTATATTAATTATTCGATTTTCGAGACGAAGAAACTATCAAATATGTCAAAAAAAATTCCATTTTCCACCTATTCCCTATACATTAAAAATTGCGAAAAATTTATGAAGAATATTATGATGATAAAAAATTAATGAAAAAAAAAGACAGAAATTCTTGAGTTTTTTCTTCCTGCTGCGAAAGCTTTTAGTCTTTCAATTCATTTCAAAATACTTCAATTGGTACACGCAAGAAGTAAGCCAATTCGGCAGCTTTTTGCTCAATTTCTCGTGTAGTCAAATTCTCATCAGTACGAATTAAAGGAATAGCCCCTTGACCTCGAATTTCCATATAAAGGACACGCCGAGCATAAACACCCTCTTTAACTTCTATTCTGATGGACTGAATATCTTTCATAAGGAATCGTAAAAAGATGCGACGACTTTTTCCAGGAAATCCCCAACGAAAAATACGTACTATTCCTTCTTTTCTATCGAAAAGATCATAACCACTACCCACATTCCACAAAATAGTGCACCACAAATAGCAACTAATAAAGAGTCCCGCGATCCCATAGAAAGACATCACAATCCCTTGCGGAAAAAAAATGATTTGCTGAGACGGAAATAACGATATCAAATTTCTACCAAGATAACTGGAAGTTCCAACCAATAAGAATCCTAATGAACCTAAAAATAGGATAAAGGCCCAGCAGAAATTACTTGTTTTTCGAGATCCCGTTATAAATTCTATCCATATAGATTCTGATCGCCAACTCATATATATTAGATCCAGTTGTACAATTTTTTGGAATTGAGAAAATATGACTTTTCTTTTTTTGTTTTCAAAGTAACTCTCATCACCTAGTACTATTTTGCTGTGAACCTTTACTTTATTTAGGAGTAATTCATAGAATTAGTTATATCTAAAATAATAACATCTCCTTCCTTTATATGATCCCCTATAGCTATACACATACAAATAAATACATTGACTTTAATTTCATACATCGGCCCGATGATGATCCATTTTGAAAAATAGCGAAAATTCATTTACCCATATAATATGTTTACACATGCATAAGAGCTTTTCTTTTTTTATTTATGTTTGTAGGAATCTATGTGTTATACAATATTCTACCAAATGGGTCTTATTGAATCGAAGTTTTGAAAATCAAAAAAGGGTGACTAAGACTAGGTCTCATCAGATCTAAAAAATCTTATTTTTTTGAATATGAAGAAATAAAGAAGCCATTGCAATTGCCGGAAAGACTAGGCCTACTAAAGGCACAAAAATAGAGGGTAAGTTTGTCATAGAATGGGTACCTCAATTTAATATTTGTACCTGTTATTGTTATATTTTGAATTCTAAATATATCTTAGAATATCTTGTATTTGTATTATTTGTATTATATATATTATATAATTATAGTAAGTATCTTTAAGTAAATATATATCTAATACTAATATACAACCTAATAGAAATATATAGAACCTAATCCAAATAGAATAAATAGGTACAAGAAACATCAAACTAAATAAATGGACTCTGATTCATCTTTTTTTTAATGAAATATATGTATGATAATCCCCTTGTTAGATTTCTTATTCTTTATTGTTCCTTTTTGTCTTCTAATAGTAATTAATTAATAATAGTAATTAATTAATAAAGAAAAAATTTATTCCATTAGAAATTTCCGAAAAATTGATTAGAATCTGAGGGTAAAAATGGAATTTTCGGGAGATGCAAAAAAATGGAAGACTCTCTATAGATCCATATATATCTATATTTGAATTATCTATACATATGCAAGCAAAAGAGGAAAATGAACTTTGTTTTATTTGTCTGGTCTAATTTGAACTTCCCGAAAAGAAGAATTTACTTTTTATCTTGTTGATATAGGTTTACTGAGTAGTAAACAATAAATAATATCTATAAAAAAAATGATTCGAACGAAAAATTCCTTTTTCGGGGTTTTTTTTTAATTCTGATAAACTAACTGCTCTATTTGATTGAATTTTTGTTCAAAGGAAAAAAAGCATGGAGCTGAAATAACTCACTCAGAACATCTTTTAAAGGATTACGTGGTACAATTGCATCCAATAAGCCCTTACGTAATAAAGATTCAGCCGCTTGTGAACCTTCTGGCACGGCTTTTTTCAATGTTTGTTCAATTACTCTTTTACCCGCAAATGCAATATAGGCATAGGGTTCGGCAATAATGATATCCCCCAACATACCAAAACTAGCTGTCACCCCACCGGTAGTAGGAGATGTAAGAATTGATACATAGAATAGCTTTTTATTTGATTGATAATCACATAAAACCGAAGAAATTTTAGCCATTTGCATCAAACTTAAACTTCCTTCTTGCATTCGTGCTCCTCCGGAAGAACACACTAAAATAAGAGGTAAAAATTGATTGGTAGCATACTCGATCAAACGAGTGATTTTCTCGCCTACTACGGATCCCATACTACCCCCCATAAACTGAAAATCCATAACCCCAAGTGCTACCGGAATACCATTTAGTTGACCTGTACCTGTTTGAACAGCGTCAGTTAATCCTGTCTTTTTTTGAGCAGAATAAATACGATTTTTATAAGGTTCCTCCCTCGAATGAAATTGAATGGGATCCGCAGAGACCATGTCTTCATCCATAGGATTCC